TTCTTTTCTTTTTTTTGAAATCGAGTCAAAAAATACTAGAGTTATAAAGTATGAACTATCCCTTGATTGTTGCAAGACCTGAGAAAAGGAATTTCCTTTGGACTACGGACGGGAAGGATGAAAGTGAGTAGGTCTGCTAATTCCTCATCTGCAAATCAACCCTTCCCGTAGGTTATTTTATCAACGAATAAGGAATTGTATGAGTGAAATTTGGATCTAATTTGAAAAGCAAAGGACAGGTCCAGGGCAATACAATAAAATAGGTATTTTTTTTTGTAAAATTAAACAAAAGGATTCGCAAATAAAAGTGCTAATGCTACAACCAATCCATAAATGGTTAAAGCTTCCATAAAAGCTAGACTAAGCAATAGAGTACCTCGTATTTTTCCCTCTGCCTCAGGCTGTCTCGCGATACCCTCTACAGCTTGACCTGCAGCAGTCCCTTGACCAACGCCAGGTCCAATAGAAGCAAGCCCTACGGCCAATCCAGCAGCAATAACGGAAGCGGCAGAAATCAGTGGATTCATGATAAGTTCCTCATACCAACAAAAAGAAATGGTTAATGATACAATCAATCAATGAATTATGACTTAATTATTCCATTGATAGGATTCATCCGGTCGAAGTAACTACGAACTTCGAATTTAAGTAATACTATTCTATTATTGAATTGTCAAAACTCCTTCGATTTATCTTTTTTTGTTTCTATCCACAGAGTTTTGGGAAATCCATACAACTTTCGTTCTTCCCTTTCTTGGTTCCGAACTATTTTTTCCATTTTTCAATTTCTTTATCTTTATTTTATCTGTTTATTCAGCCAATTCACAGCTACAACAGTATGAAAGGATACTTCGACCGGAACCCACAAGTAGACAAGTCAAGTAGTAGGTCAATCTTTAATTTCTAGATAACTAGTCAATATCTACTATCACATATACATGTCTTTCTTATCTAATGTAAACCATTCGTTTCGATCGGATTCGAGAATCAATCCATTTTTTTTAGAAATCCCCTTTTTTGTAACTTTTTTTCTCCCTTCCATTTTCTTTATCATTATTTTATTTTAACCAACTAGAGAAAAAAAAAGATTCGCGCGAATTATTCCGTAGAAATCTCATTATTTCCTTGATCTAAGTTCATGCAATTTGGTTTATTATTTAGTAATTCTTTTGGTCAATTGTGAAAATCTACTGTAAAGTAGAATCAAAGTCGACTCGTATTTCCTGTTTTTTAGTTAATTAAATTTTATCACACGGCATAAAGGGTAATATCTTCTATTCAAAATTCTTATTTGATTTGAATAAGAAGGTTGGCTGACCAATAGAATAGAAGGTGAATATTCGTCGAGGAAAGGAGAGTTTTGGGAAAAATATCTGTTAGATCTCTTTCCCCCTTTTTGAACTCTCTAATTAAAATTAAATTTTTGATTTTTTTGTTCTTAATTTGATCTATTTCTATTCCTTAAGTCAATCATCTTGAACCGCACATACATTGCTTTGAAATAAGCTAAAAAAAAAAAAAAGACTATTTCAATGATGGCCCTCCATGGATTCGCCTATATAAGCGGCGGCTAAAGTTGCAAAAATAAGAGCTTGAATACCACTTGTAAATAATCCAAGGAACATGACAGGGATAGGAACCACTAAAGGTACTAAAGAAACAAGAACAACAACGACTAATTCATCCGCTAAGATATTCCCGAAAAGTCGAAAACTGAGTGATAGGGGTTTTGTGAAATCTTCTAAGATGTTAATGGGTAAAAGGATTGGGGTTGGTTGAATATATTTCCCGAAATAACTGAATCCCCTTTTGGAAAGACCTGCATAGAAATAGGCCGCTGACGTGAGTAAAGCCAAAGCAACTGTAGTATTTATATCATTCGTAGGTGCGGCCAACTCTCCATGAGGTAATTCTATGATTTTCCAAGGTAAAAGAGCTCCTGACCAATTCGAAACAAAAATAAATAGAAACAAGGTTCCAATAAAAGGAACCCAAGGGCCGTATTCTTCTCCAATTTGAGTTTTACTCACATCTCGAATGAACTCAAGAACATATTCGAAGAAATTCTGACCCCCAGTCGGAATGGTTTGTGGGTTCCGAACAGCTATAGTAGCTGAACCTAATAAGATAGCAATTACAACCCAAGAGGTAATAAGTACTTGTCCGTGGACTTGGAAATCCCCTATTTTCCAATAGAAATGTTGACCTACTTCCACACCGGATATCTCGTATAAGCCTTTTAGTGTGTTGATGGAACATGATAGCACATCCATATTGCCCTCTGAAAAAATCGAACTTTAAACAAAATTATTTTGATTCAACCATCTCTTTATCTACTGGAATGGGGTATTTCGAATACCAACTGATAGTTTGAATACTAACTAATTCCATAGTATTCCCAGTTTTTTTATCTATTTTTAGAAATTCATAAAAAATAATCGATTCTATAAATCTATTGTATTTTCGAAGTAAAACTTATTGATTTTATCTTATTATTAATCAAGGATTTCTTCTATAGCTAGAACTAGAACGACCCTCACAAATCGCAAATACTAATTTATTAAGAATTAATCGGATTGAGGATATAGCGTCATCATTCGCCGGAATTGAAATATCTGCAAGATCGGGATCGCAATTTGTATCGATTAAACAAATTGTTGGAATTCCTAAAGTGATACACTCCCGCAGGGCGGTATATTCTTCATGCTGATCGACGATGATCACAATATCGGGTAATCCTGTCATATATTTAATCCCGCCCAGATAGGTTTGTAAGCGAAATAGTTGTCTTTTCAACATAGCCGCATCTCTTTTAGGAAGACGGTTGAGTCTTCCCGTTTTTTGTTTCATTCTCAAGTCCCTGAACTTATGAAGTCTCGTTTCTGTAGTGGACCAATTCGTTAACATACCGCCGAGCCATTTTTTAGTAACACAATGACACCGGGCCCTTATTGCAGCCCATGCTACTAAATCAGCTGCTTTTTTTTTGGTCCCAACAATTAAGAATTGTTTTCCCCTACTTGCTGCACCAAAAACCAAATCACAGGCTTCAGATAAAAAACGAGCAGTTCTAGTAAGATTTATAATATGAATACCTTTACGCTTTGCCGAGATATAAGGTGCCATTTTAGGATTCCATTTCCTAGGCTCATGGCCCAAATGAACCCCTGCCCCCAGCATCTCTTCCAAGTTGATGTTCCAATATCTTCTGGTCATTTCTCCCCACACCCCCCCGCTTTTTCCAAAAAGGCGACGGGGAACCCTGAACGGAAATAAAGAATTGTTCCGATGGAACCTTCACGTCTATCGTAGATTGGCATAGATATATGAATAAGCCATTAGTCTTTTCTATTCCTTATTTTTTATTACCAACCTAAATGACTGTCCCCGATAGTAAAGTAAAAAAAAAAAAGATGAATCCGCCTTTAGGAAGCATTAAATCCCATAAAGTTCTGATGTATCATCCAAATTCTTTGAAAGAAAAGAATCAACCCACTTTCGGTAGTGAAACAAAATATCTCCCATTTCCCCCTCGAATAGATTGTTTTCTTTTGTTTCCAAAGGGCTCTTTTTTTGTTGTTTTGACGGGGGCACTAATCCCTTCAATCCGGTCCCGGCGGGTATCATACCTCCAAAAACAACGTTCTCTTTCAATCCTTTTAACCAATCGACTCGACCCCGGAGAGCTGCTTTTGCTAAAACACGAGCCGTTTCTTGAAAACTCGCTTCAGATATGAAACTTTGAGTATTGAGAGCTGCTCGAGTTATTCCCAATAAGGTGGCTCGGTAACAAACTGCTTCTTCCAATGCGCGCCCCACTCGTTCCGCTCGCAACAATCCAACTAGTTCTCCGGGCGAAAAAACATTAGACATTCCATCTTCTGAAATCAAGACTTTTGATGTTATTTGACGTACAATAATTTCTATATGCCTATTATGAATCTGTACCCCCTGGGATCGATAAACCTTTTGGATCTTATTAACCAAAGAGATACGGCTTTGGACTATAGTTAGCTCAGCACCAATCAAGAATGCCCATGGCATTCCAAGAATTCTTGGTATACGTTCATTCCAACGCTCAACCCTCTTTTCTAGATTCATCGATATTGAATCAATCGAACGCACTTCTAACACCTGTTCTACTTTTGGAAGCCCTTGGGTTATATCACCAGATCTCGATTTTTCATATATAAATGTAATGAAAGTATCACCTTCGTGCAGGATTTGCCCATAATGGCCATGAACAGTTGCTCCCGGAGTGGCCAAATAAGGCTTAGCTGATCGTATTACTACAGAGTCAACTTGAACAAGTATAACTTGACCTGATTTTAGGCGCGGTGCATTTTTTGTTCTACATATATTTTCACAAATCAACTGCCCAAGACTCATTATTGTAGATGTTTCTTCACAATAATTAGGATCGAGCAAATACCAATTCCAATTTAAAAGAATGGTACTGAATGGATCGGGGTTATCAATTTTCGCATTTTCATCCAGTAAATAGTATTTACTGACTTGAAAAGTCTTTTTCAAATTTTCAACGTTATTTAGCAAGATTGGATTATGAGTTATTAAATGGAAAAATGTATAAAGATTCGCAATTTGAAAAGTGGTTCCTAAAGGCCCCAGCGAATTCGTAATTGGAATTCGAGGATCTTTTGGAATTGATTTTTTTATCCCGTTGTAATAGTTTACATCGTTGAATCGACCCACCCGAAAACAATTGGATGATGACAAAATGATCGACGACTCGAGTCCCGTATTTTGATTCAACAACATATGAATAGTTCTTTGATTGGGATCTGAGGTTTGTTGAATTCTTGTCTCGGAATAAATCGAAGAAAACGGATTGATATTTGTGCAATCTGATGCATTTCTATTAGTAGAGGGCAAGCCAGAGACTGATGTAGCATTCCTTTTTCCGATATATGAACTAGGGGGTTTTACCAAATCGATTCTTAGGAAATGTCGAATTAAACCGTTTGTCGTTATTTCAACAA